TTAAGGTTAGGATCTTGGGGCTCTTAGGAATTCATTATTCCCTGGCCCAGTATCTTATCTCTAGACAACAGTCTCTTTCAGGTTTAAGGTATATTTAGCCAGACACATGTCTCTTGTAATCTACAAAGATATTTTTGCAATTTTCGAGCTGAGGGTAAGGTTTGTGGCTTACATCGTTAATATAATCCTTTACCCTTTGTTTGGGCTCTTTCAAGCCCCGATTTACTAGTGCTGGAAGTGGAATCAAACCACCCACTTTTAATGAGATAGTGTACAATGCACATTTTTGATTTTGTTTACTTTTCTTGATGTTTTCCTCACATAGTTGTAGTTTTCAGGTCCGTATCAAAGACCTTGTATGGTGTGGAACCTTTGGTTAAAGTGAGCTTAGGCCATTTGCGCCTGTGCCCTTTTACGCTTTAGACAATAACATAATTATTTAAACTTTGCAACAATTTGATATGCTATCAATTCTCGTTCATTTTCACAAAACTGTCTGCTGGGAACGACGTGTCGTTTAGCTGACATCGATTCGTACTATGCCCATTTGTCGGTCTGAAGGTAACAGCAAAGTTGTTATAGTAGTAGTATAGCCTGTATAGGAGCGGATAGGAAATTATTAAAAGTCAAATCATTACCAACCAAAAGCCACGCGTCTCTTTTTCCTTCTCTCTTCAGCATCATCATCGCCTTCGTCGTCCAAATCCTCTGCAACATTAACAATGAGGAAAGCTCACAAAGCCAAAGCCCTAAGCATCATTGTTATGAGCTTGTTGTTGGCATGGGCAAAGTCGGAAGACCCACAGCCGACGCCATGGCCACACCAATTCCACTCGATTCTAGTGAAGAGATTACGGAGGTTCCACGTTGACATGTCAGGATTTGCTTTCAATAGCACGATTTTGTGGGATCCGAAGAGATGGCGGCGCCCAACATCACAACCCATTCGACAGTTGGATACGGTGAAGGAGGGTTTCCAAGTAAGACTTGTTTACTTTCAATATTTGTGATTCGCACAATGTTTGATAATATTTGTAGTTGCTTCTAATATTATATCAGTTATGCAAATAATCAAGTTATGTTTTCTTATACAATGCATTGAAATGATATCTCCAGGAGACCACTTCTATAGAACAAGTTGTGGAGGATGAAGGCCAAATGGAGGGAACACCAGCTGGTTGTGCGAAAATAATGAATTGGCATCTTCATTTGGAAGCTCAGAATACAGTTTATCCCAAAGTATGGCTACTTCAGAAGAACCTCGTTGCTGCTCTACCACTCAAGTGATTGAACACGCTGGAATTTTGACCCCTGTGTTCTAGAGAGGTATGCTCGTGTTGTTATGAGATATACTTTGAACATTACACGCTAAGTTATCCTCTTAAATATTGAGTAGAGCACCTGCGGTGAAGTTGAAAGTACTTGTGAAATGCTTAAATATTGTCTCACTCGTCACTTCTTCCTTCGAACAAGTAAAGTTCACATGAACAGGCACTAAGATTAAAGTGGGAGAAGAAACAGAGACATGGACAGGAACAGAAAACTAGAGTAGAGTTTGTCAACTTATGAAGAAAAAAATCTGATAACTGACATGCTATGCTTTTTCTATGGCAGCTCTTTCGTGTTGGTGGCTTCCCCCGGGACGGGATAGATCTCAGATTCTTGCAGCAATCAGCACTAGGCAGCATTTCACACAGCCTCGGTTGCAAGTGACCGGAAAAACATAGAAAATTGATTCTTTTTTTTTTCTTCTTTCCCTATGCTTGATATTCTTTTACAGAAATGAGATTTCGTTTTTGTTGTAGAGTTGCGGTGCTTGTTTTGGTTGGTTCTTGCTTGATGCACGAAAATGTCTGCCAACAACATCCTCTCACTGATTGGAAATGCAGGGGTAAGGATTGTTGGCGGATCCAGGGACCACATGTGACATAGACCATGTATGAAATCACAAAGCAACTTATCTTAATCTAGTTCAAATTTCCACAAATTGACTCTGCTGGAGTAGCTCACCTGTAGGGATAATCCTCAAATCCCACTTGATGAAGTGGGTACCCTTTCTTTTAGCGGAGAAGGGGAAAGCGATAGGTACTCATGAGCAAGAAGTATCCATCCTTTTATTTCTTATATTTTTAATATAAAGCAACAAAGTGGAATATAAAGAACAAGGGCAGGAGTGGCTAGGCCCGAAACGAATGATGAGCTAACAGGCTGAAACCTTCCCACTAATCTATATGAGGAGTGCGCCTATTACAAGTTCTCCAATGAGTTGATTTGTTCATTAGAATTCCTTCTTTTTTCAGTTTCGGGGTGAAAGCCTATATATCAGACAGAAAAGGGGTTTCTTTTCTACCTATTCCCTTTTTTTTAGTGCCCGTCTGCTTTTTGCCTGAAGCTTAAAAGCGGAGGATGCCCACTAAACTAATCCCGTGCTCGCGCATGAGAAGAGGCTGAAATAAGTCTAAATATAAACTTAATACCCCTATTTTCTAATCAGTGTCTT